ATTCATATATGACTAGTCAATATCTAATATCACATATACATGTCTTTCTTCCATAACGTAAACTAACTCTTTATTCATCTTAGATTCAATCGGATTCGAGAATCATGCCCCGGAACATCCACAAGAGTTGACTTAGAACCATTAAATATACTTTGTTGGACCCCTCTTGTCCGAACCGACGCCCATTTTTTATCAATCTCGTTTTTTGTAAATTTGGATCTCCCTTCCCCCTTTTTATCATTACCTCGCATGGAATGGATCTAATCGAAATGGACAAATTGATTCAACCGAATCATTGCACAGAAATATCATTATTTGGTTGATCTAAGTTCATGCAATTTTTGATTTCTAATATAAAAATTTTCTTTTGGTCAATCGTTGAATAAAATCCATTGAAAGGGGAATCATTCTATAGAACATCTTTTTTATTTAATTTATTTAATCACACGTCGTAAACATATACCACAAGAATTCTTATTCAACTCAAATTTTAAATTATGACTCCGAATATTTTCTATTAAGATTGGCTTTTCAATATAAAATGAATCCTCATTGAGGGGGGTATGATATAAGTGGATCAAATAGGAATTTTAGGAAAAAGATCTTTTCGATCTCTTTCCTTTTTTTTTTACAATTCTCTACTCTAATATCGTAAATATCGTAATCTTTTTTGCTATTATTCTATATCGTCTACTATAGTGTAGTTGTATATTCCCTACGTAGATTATTTGTAGCCGCGCATACATTGACTTGGGTTAAGCCCCCCCAAAGGATCTTTCGAAAACTAGTCAATGATGGCCCTCCATGGATTCACCTATATAAGCCGCGGCTAAAGTTGCAAAAATCAGAGCTTGAATACCACTTGTAAATAATCCAAGGAACATCACAGGTATAGGAACCACTGAAGGGACTAAAGAAACAAGAACAACAACTACTAATTCATCAGCTAATATATTTCCGAAAAGTCGAAAACTAAGTGATAAGGGCTTTGTGAAATCTTCTAATATGTTAATAGGTAAAAGGATTGGAGTTGGTTGAATATATTTCCCAAAATAACCCAATCCCCTTTTACTAAGACCTGCATAGAAATATGCCACTGACGTGAGTAGAGCTAAAGCAACAGTAGTATTTATATCATTCGTGGGTGCGGCTAACTCTCCATGAGGTAATTGTATGATTTTCCAAGGTAAAAGAGCTCCTGACCAATTAGAAACAAAAATAAATAGAAACATAGTTCCAATAAAAGGAACCCAAGGACCGTATTCTTCTCCAATTTGAGTTTTACTCACATCTCGAATGAATTCAAGGACATATTCGAAGAAATTCTGGCTGCCGGTCGGAATAGTTTGTGGGTTCCGAACAGCTATAGTGGCTGAACCTAATAAGATAGCAATTACAACCCACGAAGTAATAAGGACTTGGCCGTGGACTTGGAACCCGCCTATTTTCCAATAGAAATGTTGGCCTACTTCTACGCCGGATATATCGTATAACCCTTTTAGTGTCTTGATGGAACATGATAGAACATTCATATTGACCTCTGAGAAAAATCAGACTTTAAACGAAATTATTTTGATTCAATCATCTCTTTCTCCACTTGACTACTTGAATCGTATATTTTCAATAGCAACTAATCACATAATATCCCCAGATATTTTGATCTCTTTTTTGAGATTGAGAAAAAGTAGTAGAAGTAGATTCCAAAAATCTATGAAGTTTCCGAAAGAGGTTATTTTTCTTATTATTAATTACGGATTTCTTATATAGCTAGAGCGGCCCGCACAAATTGCGAATACTAATTTGTTAAGAATTAATCGGATTGAAGAGATAGCGTCATCGTTCGCTGGAATCGAAAGATCTGCGAGATCGGGGTCACAATTCGTATCGATTAAACAAATTGTTGGAATTCCCAAAGTGATACATTCTCGAAGGGCCGTATATTCTTCGTGCTGATCAACGACAATTACAATATCGGGTAACCCCGTCATATATTTAATCCCGCCCAGATATCTTTGCAAGTGAGATAATTGCCTTTTCAACATAGCCGCGTCTCTTTTCGGAAGACGATTAAGTCGCCCCGTTTTTTGTTCCGTTCTCAAGTTTCTAAACTTATGAAGTCTCGTTTCTGTAGTGGACCAATTCGTTAACATACCGCCAGGCCATTTTTTATTAACATAATGACACCGAGCCCGTATCGCAGCCCGTGCTACTGAATCCGCTGCTTTTTTTTTAGTGCCAACAATTAAGAATTGTTTTCCCCTACTCGCTGCATCAAAAACCAAATTACAAGCTTCTGATAAAAAACGAGCAGTTCTAGTAAGATTTGTAATATGAATACCTTTACGCTTTGCAGAAATATAAGGTGCCATTTTAGGATTCCATTTCCTAGTACCATGGCCAAAATGAACTCCTGCCTCCATCATCTCTTCCAAATTGATGTCCCAATACCTTCTGGTCATTTATCCCCCCACCGCTCCTTTTAAAAAAAGGGACAAGGTAC